TCGAACTCGAATTGAAGTTATAGATAAAGAATGTATTACTCAAAATGTGTTAGAAAAAAAGACTAGATTGTGTAATAATAAGGCTAAAAAAGAATATTTGCCTAAAATATATGATCCTTTTTTGAATGGCTCCCATCGGGGAAGGATCAAAAAAAAATTTTCACCATCAATGATGACTGAAACTTCCATAAAAAATGATATAAAGACAAGTCTGATAAATAAGATTCATGGTATACTTTTTCCTACCGATTATGATAAATTTGAAGAGAAAATAGATACATTTGATAAAAGCGACCAAAGAAAAATTGATTCAGAAGATGAAATGCAAATTATCAAATTTTTATCCGCGACCAAAGAAAAATTGATTCAGAAGATGAAATGCAAATTATCAAATTTTTATCCGATACAATTATCGCTGATCCGAAAGCTAAAAGAATCAGAAAAAACTCCATTGGAATAAAAGAAATCGGTAATAAAGTTCCTTGCTGGTCATACAAATTAATCGACGATTTAGAACAAGAAGAGGGGGAAAACGAAGAAAACGTGGCAGAGGATCATGAGATTCGGTCAAGAAAAGCAAAACGTGTAGTGATCTTTACTGATAACCAGCAAGATACTACTGATAGGACTATCAAAAATACTACTAACCCCGATGAATTAGATGAAGTGGCTTTGATACGTTATTCGCAACAATCTGATTTTCGTCGAGACATAATCAAAGGATCCATGCGGGCTCAAAGACGTAAAACAATGACTTGGGAATTCTTTCAAGCAAATATGCATTCTCCTCTTTTTTTCGACAGAATAGAAAAATCCCTTTCTTTTGATATATCCGGGATGATGAAATTCATTTTTAAAAACAAGAGGTATAAAAAAACAAGAGAATTCAGAATTTCGGATTATACGGAGGAAAAGACAAAGGAAAATGAGAAAAAAAAAGAGAAAAGAGAGGAGAAAGAACGAATCGAAATAGAGAAAAGAGAGGAGAAAGAACGAATCGAAATAGCGGAAGCCTGGGATAGCATTCTATTCGCTCAAGTAATAAGGGGTTCTATATTAGTAACTCAATCTTTTCTTAGAAAATATATTATACTACCTTCATTGATAGCAACGAAAAATATAGTTCGTATGTTATTATTTCAAATTCCCGAGTGGTCTGAGGACCTAAAGGATTGGAATAGAGAAATGCATGTTAAATGTACCTATAACGGGGTTCAATTATCCGAAGCAGAATTTCCAAAGAACTGGTTGACAGACGGTATTCAAATAAAGATTCTGTTTCCCTTTTGCCTTCAACCTTGGCACAAATCGAAGATGGGATTCCTTCAGAATCAGAAAGAGATGTTGAAAAAGAAAGGACAAAAAAACGATTTTTGTTTTTTAACAGTATGGGGGATGGAAACTGAATTTCCTTTTGGTTCTCCCCGAAAACCATGTTCATTTTTTAAACCTATTTTAAAAGAACTAAAAACAAAAATTATAAAATTGCAAAAAAAGTCTTTTCTAGTTATACAGTTTTTAAAAGAAAAAACAAAAATTTTCCGAAATGTCTCACAAGAAAGAAAAAAATGGGTCAGCAAAAACATTCTATTTTTAAAAGAAATAATAAAAAAACTTTTTAAAAAAAACTCAATTGTATTATTTGGATTAAGAGAAATATTGGAATTGAGTCAAATTCAAATTAAAAAAGAACAAGATTCGACAATCAATAATAGGATGATTCAAGAATCGCCCATTCAAATTCGATTTATGAATTTGACAGATTATTCATTGACAGAAAAAAAAATGAGGGATCTGTCTGATAGAACAAAAACAATCAAAAATCAAATAGAAAAAATTACAAAAGATAAGAAGAAGAATTTTTTAATTCCGGAAAGAAATATTAGTTGGAATAAAATAAATTCTCTCGCTAAACTAAATTCTCTCGCTAAACTAATAACATCAATAAAAAACAATTGGAAGAAATTAAAAAGACAAAATATTCGATTAATCCGTAAATCATATTATATTCTAATATTTTTACTTGAAAGGATATATATAGATATTGTTCTATGTATCATTAATATTCCCAGGATGAATACACAACCTGTTTTTGAATTATCAAGAAAACTCATTGATAAATATATTTATAATAATGAAACAAATAAAGAAAAAATTGATAAAAATAAAACAAATAAAAACGCAATTCGCTTTATTTTAACTCTAAAAAATTTGTTTTCTGATATTAGTAATACAAATTCAAAGATTTTTTGTGACTTCTCCTCCTTATCCCAAGCATATGTATTTTATAAATTATACCAAACAAAAGTTATTAAGTTATATCAGCTAAGATATGTTCTTAAATATCACGAAACATCTCTTTTTCTTAAGAATGAGATAAAGAATTCTTTTAACACACAAGGACTATTTTCTGAATTAAAACAGAAGAATTCGGGAATAGATCAATTCGGGAATAGATCAATGGAAAAATTGGTTACGGAGTCATTATCAATACGATTTATCTTCTATTAGATGGTATCGGTTAGTACCAATAAAATGGCGAAATAGAATCACTCAACGACGTATGAATCAAAATCCAAAATTAAACAAAACTTATTTGGCGGAAAAAGAACGATTAATTCATTACAAAAAATTGAATGAATTTGATTCAAATTCATTACCGAATCAAAAATATAACTTTAACAAATACTATGGATATGATCTTTTCTCTTCTAAATTTCTTAATTATAAAGATCAGAAAGATTCATCTATTTATGTATCACCTTTATGTATAAATAAAAAAGAAGAGATTCTTTATAATTACAATATAGATAAACAAAAATTATTTCATATACCAGGAAGTATGATCCCTATCCCTAATTATCTAGGAGAAAATGATATTCTGAATCTTGACAAATTTCCAGATAGAAAATTTTGTGATTGGAGAATTTTCCATTTTGATCTTAGAAATAAAGTAGATATTGAGTCTTGGATCGATATCGCTACCGATAGTAAAAAAAATACTAACAATGGGGTTAGTAATTATCAACTAATTGATCAAAAAGGCCTTTTTTATCTTTCAATTTCTAAAGATCGCGAAATCAATCCATCCAATCAAAAAGGTTTTTTTTTTGATTGGATGGGAATGAATGAAGAAATACTAAGTTGTTCCGTAGCAAATATGAAACTTTGGTTCTTCCCAGAATTTGTACTACTTTTTAATACATATAAAATTAAACCGTGGATCATACCAATCAAATTACTTCTTTTCCATTTTAATAGAAATGCAAATTTTAGTGAAAATAAAAACATCACTAGAAAGAAAAAGGGGGATCCTCTTATATTATCGAATGATAAAAAATCTATTGAATTAGAAAACCGAAATCACGAAGAAAAAGAATCTACAGGCCAAGGGAATCTTGAATCAGATGCACAAAACCAAGACAATCTTGGATCAGTTCTCTCAAACCAAGAAAAAGATATTGAAGAAGATTATGTGGGCCAAAATAGGGATATAAGAAAACGTCGAAAGAAAAAACAATACAAGAGCAACACGGAAGCAGAGCTGGATTTCTTCCTAAAAAGATATTTACGTTTTCAATTAAGATGGAATGATTCTTTCAATCAAAATCAAAAAATGATCAATAATATCAAAGTATATTGTCTCCTGCTTAGACTGATAAATCCAAGAGAAATTGCTATATCCTCTATTCAAAGGGGAGAGATGAGTTTAGATATTCTGATGATTCAAAAGGATTTAACTCTTACTAAATTGATAAAAAAAGGAATATTAATTATCGAACCAGTTCCTTTGTCGATAAAAAATGACGGGCAATTTATTATGTATCAAACTATAAATATTTCATTAGTTCATAAGAATAAGCCACTAATTAATCAAAAATACCGAGAAAGAAAGTATATTGATAAGAACCCTTTTGAGAAATCCATTCCAAGACATCAAAGAATGATTGAAAATCGAAACAAAAATCATTATGATTTGTTTATTCCTGAAACAATTTTATCCACTAAACGGCGTAGAGAATTAAGAATTCTAATTTGTTTCAATTCACGGACTAGAAATGTTATGTGCAATAATGTCAAAAACAAAAAATGGGGTAAAATCTTGTATAAAAGTAAACGTTTTAATAAAGATAAAAAGAAAATAATTAAATTAAAGTTCTTTCTTTGGCCTAATTATCGATTAGAAGATTTAGCTTGTATGAATCGATATTGGTTTGATACCAATAATGGAAGCCGTTTCAGTATGGTAAGGATACATATGTATCCACGATTTCAAATTCGTTAATGATATGTTTTTTTTTTTTTACATTATCTCACCAAATACCATATTGGATATATCAAAGAAAGAGATGCACACATTCCATTCTGATACATGAATACTAATAGAATGGATGTCTCAATATCCATTAGATTTAGAATTGAATTGATTCATTTTAGTTTTATTTGATAAAATTTGGATAATAAAGAAATTAAGATTTTTGTGTATACCAAAAAGAGATGCACACATTCCATTCTGATACATGAATACTAATAGAATGGATGTCTCAATATCCATTAGATTTAGAATTGAATTGATTCATTTTAGTTTTATTTGATAAAATTTGGATAATAAAGAAATTAAGATTTTTGTGTATACCAAACTGTCATTATTCTTACTGATCAGTAAAATTTATTTCTTTTTTTTTTTATTATTAATTATTAAATTAAAAAAAGAGGATAGAGGATTTCGTTTTATGATAAAAAATTCATTCATTTCCGTTATTTCACAAGAAGAAAAAAAAGAAAACAGGGGGTCTGTTGAATTTCAAATAGTTAGTTTCACCAATAAGATACGAAGACTTACTTCCCATTTGGAATTGCACAGAAAAGACTATTTATCTCAAAGAGGTCTACGGAAAATCCTGGGAAAACGCCAACGGCTACTGTCTTATTTTTCAAAGAAAAATAGAGTCCGTTATAAAGAATTAATTAGTCAACTGGATATTCGGGAATCAAAAACTCGTTAATTAAAGAAGTAACTTGAATTATTTGATTTATTAGATCTTGAATCTTAAATTTTGATGAACTTCTTTTTGTTTTCAGCAATTCATGAAAGAATGAATCGAGGAATAACCTATGAATGGAACAACTACAAGAAAAGACCTCATGATGGTCAATATGGGACCTCACCACCCATCAATGCATGGTGTTCTTCGGCTCGTGCTTACTCTAGACGGTGAGGATGTTATTGATTGTGAGCCCATATTGGGTTATTTACACAGGGGGATGGAAAAAATTGCGGAAAACCGAACAGTTATACAATATCTGCCTTATGTAACACGTTGGGACTATTTAGCTACTATGTTCACAGAGGCAATAACCGTAAATGGGCCAGAACAGTTGGGGAATATTCAAGTACCTAAAAGAGCCAGTTATATCAGAGTAATTATGTTAGAGTTGAGCCGTATAGCTTCTCATCTATTATGGCTTGGCCCTTTTATGGCAGATATTGGTGCACAGACTCCTTTTTTCTATATTTTCAGAGAAAGAGAATTAGTATATGATCTATTCGAAGCTGCCACCGGTATGAGAATGATGCATAATTATTTTCGTATCGGAGGAGTCGCGGCCGATCTACCTCATGGATGGCTCGATAAGTGTTTGGATTTCTGTGATTATTTTTTAACAGCGGTTTCTGAATATCAAAACCTTATTACACGAAATCCTATTTTTTTAGAACGAGTTGAGGGAGTGGGCATTATTAGCGGAGAAGAAGCAAAAAATTGGGGTTTATCAGGACCAATGCTACGAGCTTCCGGAATACAATGGGATCTTCGTAAAGTTGATCATTATGAATGTTACGACGAATTTGATTGGGAAATCCAGTGGCAAAAAGAGGGGGATTCATTAGCTCGTTATTTCGTCCGAATCAGTGAAATGACGGAATCTATAAAAATTATTCAACAGGCTCTAGAAGGAATTCCGGGCGGTCCCTATGAGAATTTAGAAATCCGAAGCTTTGATAGAGAAAAGGATCCCGAATGGAATGATTTTGAATATCGATTCATTAGTAAAAAACCGTCTCCCACTTTTGAATTGCCGAAGCAAGAACTTTATGTAAGAGTTGAAGCCCCAAAAGGGGAATTGGGAATTTTTTTAATAGGAGATCAGAGCGGTTTTCCGTGGAGATGGAAAATTCGACCACCTGGCTTTATCAATTTGCAAATTCTTCCCCAGTTAGTTAAAAGAATGAAATTGGCTGATATTATGACGATACTAGGTAGCATAGATATCATTATGGGAGAAGTTGATCGTTGAAATGATAATTGATACAACAGAAGTACAAGATATCAATTCTTTTTCCAGATTGGAATTCTTAAACGAGATCTATGGAATCATATGGATGCTTGTACCTATTTTGACTCTTGTATTGGTAATCACAATAGGAGTACTCGTCATTGTGTGGTTAGAAAGAGAAATATCCGCAGGAATACAACAACGTATTGGGCCTGAATACGCCGGTCCTTTGGGAATTCTTCAAGCTCTAGCCGATGGGACAAAACTCATTTTCAAAGAGAATCTTCTTCCGTCTAGAGGAGATACTCGTTTATTCAGTATAGGACCATCTATAGCAGTTATATCCATTTTACTAAGTTATTTAGTAATTCCTTTTAGCTATCACCTTGTTTTATCTGATCTCAATATCGGTGTTTTTTTATGGATTGCCATTTCAAGTATTGCTCCCGTTGGACTTCTTATGTCAGGATATGGATCAAATAATAAATATTCCTTTTTAGGTGGTCTACGAGCTGTTGCTCAATCAATTAGTTATGAAATACCATTAACTCTTTGTGTGTTATCAATATCTCTACGTGCGGTTCGTTTAAACATAAACTTTTTTTATTCCGTTATTTTTAGTAAAATAAGTTGAATAAAGATCTTCATTTTTTATTCATCATTTAAGCCGATGAACTAAATCCGATAGTTATATGAGTGAAAGAAAACAGCTTCTAAATTAGCTGTAAAAAGATTGAGTCTCATTTCCTATGTACAAGAATTAAAATAAAGGAAATAGAAGCAAGACCCTTACCCCAAGATTGAGGGATTAGTTATCCTGTCTTGAAGCGGGCTCACAAGATCAACCGTGTAGAGTTTTCATTATCGTTTCTATGTATTACCATAACGCGGGGTTGAACAAAAATGAGTGGATGGTTAGGAACACAAAAATACATAAAGGATTAGTAATGGAGATTCTTTAGGTAAATTATTCAAAAGGATATATTTTTGCATAAAAAAAAGAATCCTAAATTGGGGCTTTAAGTTGGTAGAAATGATCAAGTAGTACTCCCCACGATTCCGATCCAGAGTATGCTCCTATCCACAGATTAAAAAAATGACTATCAGGAACGAAATAATCCTTTTTTTAAGTCCCCTCTTTAATTTAAGAAAGAAGAATAGGAACGAAAAGATCTTTTTATTCTTTCATAATAGATGAACTATCTTTTTATTCTTTCATAATAGATGAACTACTTTATAATATATAATATAATTTTTTTTTTCATAATTGAAAAAAGATAGGTTGAAATATCTATTGTAGTTTTACAAGGAGTATTTTATTGAAGGATTAAGTTATTACTCAATAAAGAAAAATGAAAATTATTAAAGGACGAGATCAATTCAGAAGTCTTTTTTTAGTTATTATTATAGCAGACAGAATTCCGTTGGTCTAATTCGGGACTTTTGAAAGGTTTTGCTCTATTTTATCTATATATATTTTATTTATAATACGACAAACATATCAACTTATAATACGACAAACATATCAACATAAAAAAAAATCTCGAACCGGTCCTTAGATTTATTGGTGGCCTTGGAGGAGCCGTATGAGGTGAAAATCTCACGTACGGTTCTGTAATAGCGATAGGAACAGTGATGTTACCAACGACTATGATTATCTAATAGTTTAAGTACAGTTGATATAGTTGAGGCCCAGTCAAAATATGGTTTTTGGGGTTGGAATTTGTGGCGTCAACCTATAGGGTTTATCGTTTTTCTAATTTCTTCCCTAGCAGAATGTGAGAGATTACCTTTTGATTTACCAGAAGCAGAGGAAGAATTAGTAGCAGGTTATCAAACGGAGTATTCAGGTATTAAATTTGGTTTATTTTACGTTGCTTCCTATTTAAATCTATTAGTTTCTTCGTTATTTGTAACAGTTCTTTATTTGGGCGGTTGGAACATCTCTATTCCCTACATATTCGTTCCTGAGCTATTTGAAATAATTAAAGTGGGTACAGTCTTTGGAACGACAATTGGTATTTTTATTACATTAGCCAAAACCTATTTGTTTTTGTTCATTTCTATCACAACAAGATGGACTTTACCTAGACTAAGAATGGACCAATTATTAAATCTTGGATGGAAATTTCTTTTACCCATTTCTCTCGGTAATCTATTATTAACAACTTCTTCTCAACTATTTTCACTGTAAAGGAAATAAGGAATACGATATTCTATATTTACGACTTTTCTCAAACAAGAGAAAGAAACAAACATTAAATTCTTCATAGATCTTTACGATATGTTCCCTATTGTAACTGGATTCATGAATTATGGTCAAGAAACAGTACGAGCTGCAAGGTACATTGGTCAAGGGTTCATGATTACCTTATCCCACGCAAATCGTTTACCTGTAACTATTCAATATCCATATGAAAAATTAATTACATCGGAGCGTTTCCGCGGACGAATCCATTTTGAATTTGATAAATGTATTGCTTGTGAAGTATGTGTTCGTGTATGTCCTATAGATCTACCCGTTGTAGATTGGAAATTGGAAACTCATATTCGAAAGAAACTATTGCTTAATTACAGTATTGATTTCGGAATTTGTATCTTTTGTGGTAACTGCGTTGAGTATTGTCCAACAAATTGCTTATCAATGACTGAAGAATATGAACTTTCTACTTATGATCGTCACGAATTGAATTATAATCAAATTGCTTTGGGTCGTTTACCAATATCAGTAATTGACGATTATACAATTCGAACAGTTTTAAATTCGCCTCAAATAAAAACGGAAAAATCCTTTGATTAAAGAGTAATTTCGAATTATCCTTTGATTAAAGAGTAATTTCGAATTATTAAGGTTAAATTGGCTCTAAAGTAAGGAATGAGTTCTTTATTTTTTTATTGCTTGGCCAATAACTATAGATTCTAACCAACTCTTGATTGGTTGGTGAGAAGTGCGATTTTATTTCATTTAGATTGAAAATTCGATTGAAAATCGATACTTTCAAAGTAAACTACCCTTTTTCATTTCTTTCGAATAAAGAGAAAAACGATATTGGTCCACTAATTGTACCTACATCAATTTTAACCTATTAGATTCGAATTTAATTCAATTAGATTAGGAATAAATCATAAAAAATTTCCCGGTCGGGTCAATAAAATCATGAAAGACATTTCGATTTTTTTATATTTTACATAAAATGGATTTGCCTGGACCAATACATGATTTTCTTTTAGTTTTTCTGGGATCAGTTCTTATATTAGGGGGTCTGGGAGTGGTATTACTTACGAATACAATTTATTCGGCCTTTTCGTTGGGATTGGTTCTTGTTTGTATATCTTTATTTTGTATTTTATCGAACTCCCATTTTGTAGCGGCTGCACAGCTCCTTATTTATGTAGGAGCTATAAATGTTTTAATCATATTTGCTGTTATGTTTATGAATAGTTCAGAATATTACAAAGATTTGAATTTTTGGGCTGTTGGGAATGGGATTACTTCATTAGTTTGTACAAGTATTTTTGTTTCACTAATTAGTACTATTCTAGATACATCTTGGTACGCGATTATTTGGACGACAAAATCAAACCAGATTCTAGAGCAAGATTTGGTAGGTAATAGTCAACAAATTGGAATTCATTTATCAACCGATTTTTTTCTTCCATTTGAACTCATTTCGCTAATTCTTTTAGTCGCTTTAATAGGTGCAATTGCCGTTGCCCGTCAATGATAAATCTTTATCACTATTAACATAACAGCAATTCACATTCAACTTTGTTTTGTTCTGTGTTATCAAATCCATTTCTCTTCAATTATATTGCGATTTCGATTTGAATTCTCTTCAATTATATTGCGATTTCGATTTGAAGACTCTTCTTGGATAAATCCTTTGTTTTGGACTTGTTATATTCTAGGCAATCGAATCCGTTGAATTCTTGTTCATATTAAAAAATGAACCAAAATTAATAAGGAGTTGGTCAATGATACTCGAGCATGTACTTGTTTTGAGTGCCTATTTATTTTCTATGGGTATCTATGGATTGATCACGAGTCGAAATATGGTTAGGGCACTTATGTGTCTTGAACTTATACTGAATGCGGTTAATATAAATTTCGTAACATTTTCGGATTTTTTTGATAGTCGGCAGTTAAAAGGGGATATTTTCTCAATTTTTGTTATAGCTATTGCAGCCGCTGAAGCAGCTATTGGGTTGGCTATTGTTTCATCAATTTATCGTAACAGAAAATCAACTTGTATCAATCAATCGAATTTATTGAATAAATAAGTAGTATTTAAATAAGTAGTATTAATAAGTAGTATTTAAATAAGTAGTATTAATTATAGAAATTAGAATATTTATCAATTTAAATTAGCATGTATGATATGTAAATTTGATAAAAAGGTAAGAAATCAAAGTATCTTGGCCCAATCTCATGAATCTATTCTGAATTCGATTGATTAGAAAAATTCTGGTAAAATCATTGATTCATCTGGTGTTCAAATATATGATTCATCTACAAGTTTACTAGATCGAAGATTTATGACATTTTCAAATTGATAGATCCAATGTCACATTCAGTAAAGATTTATGATACATGTATAGGATGTACTCAATGTGTTCGAGCATGCCCAACAGATGTATTAGAAATGATACCTTGGGATGGATGTAAAGCTAAGCAAATTGCTTCTGCTCCAAGAACCGAGGATTGTGTCGGTTGTAAGAGATGTGAATCCGCCTGTCCAACCGATTTTTTGAGCGTTCGGGTTTATTTATGGCATGAAACAACTCGAAGCATGGGTCTAGCCTATTAAATACGTTCCATAAAAAACCACTTAAATACATTTTGAATACAGTTGATTTTTTTTTACCGACAAAAACCCGTACTCAAAAAAAAAATAATATTCATAAATATTTTCTATTTTTGGCACGGGTTTTTTGGTCCAAGTTTAGCTTTATCTTGTCTTTACCACGAATTATTTTCCTTGGTTAATCATAATTGTAGTTTTACCAATAGTGGCAGGTTCTTTTATTTTCTTTCTTCCTCATAGAGGAAATAAGGTAATTCGAAGATATACTATATGTATATCTTCCTTAGGGCTCCTTTTAACGACCTATACATTCTCTTATCATTTCCAATTGGACGATCCATTAACTCAACTAGCGGAGGATTATAAATGGATCAATTTTTTTGATTTTTACTGGAGATTGGGAATAGATGGACTTTCTATAGGACCTATTTTACTGACAGGATTTGTCACCACTTTAGCTACTTTAGCGGCTTGGCCAGTTACTCGGGATTCCCAATTATTCCATTTCCTGATGTTAGCAATGTACAGCGGTCAAATAGGACCATTCTCTTCTCGAGACCTTTTACTTTTTTTCATCATGTGGGAATTAGAATTAATTCCCGTTTATCTACTTCTATCTATGTGGGGGGGGAAGAAACGTCTGTATTCAGCTACAAAGTTTATTTTGTACACTGCGGTAGGTTCCGTTTTTCTATTAATAGGAGTTCTGGGTATCGGTTTATATGGCTCCAATGAACCAACATTAAATTTTGAAACATTATCTAATCAATCGTATCCTGTGGCACTGGAAATAATATTCTATATTGGATTTCTTATTGCTTTTGCTGTCAAATCACCGATTATACCCTTACATACATGGTTACCAGATACCCATGGGGAGGCACATTATAGTACTTGTATGCTTCTAGCCGGAATCTTATTAAAAATGGGAGCTTATGGGTTGGTTCGGATCAATATGGAATTATTACCCCACGCTCATTCTATATTTTCTCCCTGGTTGATTATAATAGGCGCAATACAAATAATCTATGCAGCTTCAACATCTCCTGGTCAACGTAATTTAAAAAAAAGAATAGCTTATTCATCTGTATCTCATATGGGGTTCATAATTATCGGAATTGGTTCTATAAGCGATACAGGACTCAATGGAGCCATTTTACAAATAATCTCTCATGGATTTATTGGCGCTGCTCTTTTTTTCTTAGCAGGAACGAGTTATGATAGAATACGTCTTGTTTATTTCAACGAAATGGGGGGAATGGCTATTCCCCTCCCAAAAATATTCACGATGTTCAGTATCTTATCGATGGCTTCCCTTGCATTACCGGGCATGAGTGGGTTTGTTGCAGAATTGATAGTCTTTTTGGGAATAATCAACAGTCAAAAATATTTTTTAATAACAAAAATACTAATTACTTTTGTAATGGCAATTGGAATGATATTAACTCCTATTTATTCATTATCTATGTTATGCCAAATGTTCTATGGATACAAGCTATTTAATGTTCCAAACTCTTATTTTTTTGATTCTGGTCCGAGAGAGTTATTTGTTTCGATCTCTCTCCTTCTACCAATAATAGGTATTGGTATTTATCCGGATTTTGTTCTCTCACTATCAGTTGACAAGGTTGAAGCTATTATATCTAGTTATTTTTATCGATAGTTTTCATGAATAAAAAAAAAAGGAATTTCATTTTTTTTTATTGTTCGTTGAAGTTTTTTTATTGTTCGTTGAAGTTTTTTTTTCTCTTAAGTTTCACTTTAGTAAAAAAATAAGTAAAAATGAATTGGAATTGTAATCAAATAGGTTTTGTCTTTGCGAGAACCTTTTGAATCAAGTAGTGTAGTGATTCAAATGGTTCTCAACTGTTTACATGAAGTTTTTTTTCTTCATGAAATTTTCGTATCCTAACTAGTCTCTATAGTTATATAGGCTGTTCCTATTTGTATTCGTCCCGAGATCTGTAAAAAAAAAAAAAAGATTTGAAATTCAATTAGATGTTAATGTAAATTAAATGAACCATAACTATGTAACCCTATTCCTAATAAATTGACTCCAAAATAGCATATCCAAATTATAAGAAAGCCCAGAGAAGCCACAATTGCGCAATTTACACTTTCCAAATTTTTATTTGTTCGAGTATGTAAATAAATCGCAAATATAGTCCAAGTAATAAATGCCCAAGTTTCCTTTGGGTCCCAATTCCAATATGATCCCCATGCCTCATTAGCCCATACTGCTCCTGAAAGAATACCTATGGTTAAAAAGATAAATCCTAGACTAATAATACGATAACTCCAATGATCTAATTGTTGAATCAGTTGAGCCCTGTAATAATTTTTAGAAGAAAAAAAAGAAGTGTTTAGTAAAACATTACTTTTTTGATTCATATATTTGATCTTGCCAAAGGAAAATGAATCATTTAAAAAATTATTGTTTTTATGAAAAGTCCTTATGACTTTTCGAAATGTAATGACTAAGAGAGCTACTGATAATAATGATCCACATAAAAGAGCTGCATAGCCCAATACCATCATACTTACGTGCATGATTAACCATTGTGATTGGAGAGCTGGCACTAATAATTCGGCTTGACGCATTTCAGTTAAAAGACCTGAAGTAGCAAAGCCTTGGGTAAAAATGGTACTTGGCGCGGTTATTGGACTTAAATAATTCTTATGCTTTTTTAAATACGGAACCATATGAATAATGGAGAAACTCCATGAAAGAAAAATTAATGATTCATATAAATTACTTAATGGGAAATGTCCCGAATAAATCCAACGAGTGACTAATAATCCTGTTATAGAGAAAAAAGTAACTATTATGCCTTTTTCTGACGAATCATATAGTCCTAGGATTTCATCGACTGAGAAAGTTATTAACGAAATTATAATTACAATTGAAACGATCGAAAAAGATATATGAGTTAATATATGTTCTAAAGTAGAAAATATCATCAAAATTCTTAAAAAAGTGGGTACAAAAACCAATTAATTTTACGAAATTAAAATTAGGAATTGAATTCATTATAGGACTTATTGTATCTCTTTTACAAGATGCCATGCCGCCACTCGGACTCGAACCGAGATGCTCTCGCACTGCTTCCTAAGAGCAGCGTGTCTACCGATTTCACCATAGCGGCGTACTTGAAATAATAATAACCGATTTTTGTCAAATCGTCGAGATTGAAGGATTCAATTTAATCCAATATCTTTTTTATTTTGATTGAATTAAGTTGAAATTGATGAGAAAAACTCGTTTTAAAAGGTTCCAGTTTCACTAATAAATATTTTTTTTTATATTTATATATTATATATTATATTTATTTATATTATAATTAATTTTATTTATATTTTCAAATTCAAATTTTTTTTTTTTTTTTTTTTTTTTTTTTTTTTTTTTTTTTTTTTTTTTTTTTTTTTTTTTTTTTTTTTTTTTTTTTTTTTTTTTTTTTTTTTTTTTTTTTTTTTTTTTTTTTTTTTTTTTTTTTTTTTTTTTTTTTTTTTTTTTTTTTTTTTTTTTTTTTTTTTTTTTTTTATAGTCTAAATAGAGTATAAATTAGATAGAGTATAAAAAATCAAAGCTTTTTTCTTATTTTCTAGTTATTTATTTGATTTGAATATTGTGACAAATAGACCGATGGGGAAAATTAAGAATCCCCACCCAGAAATGATAAAACATATATTGAAAAAAGATGAAACTTTGTAAACCATTTTCAGATTAAGATAATTTAATCTAGCGTTTGATTAGTTATTTGTCGCACAAAAAAACTTTTTGAATTCCCGGTCGAAAGAGACTTCGCTAACGAAAAAGCTTTCAACGCCGCCCAATATGCCTTCTTTTTCCAAATATTTTTACGAATACGTTTTTTTGATATAGAAGTACGTTTTTTTGGAACTGCCATGAAAAATTTTTAAAAGTCATTAATTTCTCTAGTTGGATGTGAAAGACATCTATTGTTCAAACAATTCTATTTTTTTTTTCAGATTCAGATATTGTATAGAATAAAAATGGAAAAACAAAAAAACTTTTGTATTTTTGTTTTTTGATATCCTTGTTTATCCTTGTCGTGCTCTATTTACATATTTTATTACATAAATATACGTCGAAAAGTTTAAAAAGACAACCCTTCCCTACCTAATTAAAAATGACTTTTTTTCTATTAATTGGTCAAGCTCAAAAGAGTGAGTATCCTTTTTTTTTTTTTTTTTTTTTTTTTTTTTTTTTTTTTTTTTTTTTTTTTTTTTTTTTTTTTTTTTTTTTTTTTTTTTTTTTTTTTTTTTTTTTTTTTTTTTTTTTTTTTTTTTTTTTTTTTTTTTTTTTTTTTTTTTTTTTTTTTTTTTTTTTTTTTTTTTTTTTTTTTTTTTTTTTTTTTTTTTTTTTTTTTTTTTTTTTTTTTTTTTTGATGAAACATTCCGTTTAATGTTCTATTATTAAAATAAATAAAGTAATGTATTAAATATTTCAATGATCCAAGTACAATTGTGAGTTGTTTAACAATTTATGGGTAATTTAAGTCTATTTTTTTTCTATTTTCATAAAATCAAAATGTTACTTAATGGAATATTTAATTTCCATTTTATTAAATTACAATTTCAAATAAAAAAATCATTTTTATTTATTTTTTTTTATATTAACGTGGTCATATCATACTATTTGACCAATTCTAACTTCTTGATTTTGGAAAGAAGAAAGATTCACAATAATTAAGATAAGAATAGAAAATTCTATTTAAGTTTTCCATATCTTGATTTTTTATTGAACCTAAAAAAAATAGATAAGAGCCGCGGAATTGACTCAGAAATAATTAATTAAGAATAAAATAGTTTTTTATTTTATGGAATATACATATCAATATTCGTGGATTCTCCCTTTCCTTCCACTTCCGGTTCCTATGTTAATTGGAATGGGACTTCTACTTTTTCCAACGGCAACAAAGAATCTTCGCCGTATATGGGCTTTTCCTAGTATTTTTTTGTTAAGTCTCGTTATGATTCTTTCGATCTATTTATCTATTCATCAAATAAATAGAAGTTCTATCTATCAATATGTGTGGGCTTGGACCATTAATAATGATTTTTCTTTAGAGTTCGGTCACTTAATTGATCCACTTACTTCCATTATGTTAATATTAATTACTACTGTTGGAATTATGGTTCTTTTTTATAGTGACAATTATATGTCTCATGATCGAGGCTATTTAAGATTTTTTGCTTATATGAGTTTTTTCAATACTTCAATGTTGGGATTAGTTACTAGTTCTAATTTGATACAAATTTATATTTTTTGGGAATTAGTTGGAATGTGTTCTTATTTATTAATAGGGTTTTGGTTCACACGACCTATTGCAGCTACTGCTTGTCAAAAAGCGTTTGTAACTAATCGCGTAGGGGATTTTGGTTTATTATTAGGAATTTTAGGTCTTTATTGGATAACGGGTAGTTTTGAATTTCGGGATTTGGTCGAAATATTAAATAACTTGATTTATACTAATGAGGTTAATTTTTTAGTTCTTACTTTGTGTGCCTTTCTTTTATTTGCCGGTGCGGTTGCTAAATCTGCGCAATTTCCTCTCCATGTATGGTTACCTGATGCGATGGAAGGGCCTACTCCCATTTCGGCTCTTATCCATGCCGCGACTATGGTAGCCGCGGGAATTTATCTTGTAGCTCGACTTCTTCCTCTTTTTCTAATCATACCTTATATAATGAATTTTATATCTTTAATAGGCATAATAACAGTACTATTAGGAGCTACTTTAGCTCTTGCTCAAAAAGATATTAAAAGAAGTTTAGCTTATTCTACAATGTCTCAACTGGGTTATATGATGTTAGCTCTAGGTATGGGGTCTTATCGAGCCGCCTTATTTCATTTGATTACTCATGCTTATTCGAAAGCGTTGTTATTTTTAGGATCTGGGTCAATTATTCATTCAATGGAAGCTATTGTTGGATATTCTCCAGATAAAAGTCAGAATATGGTTCTTATGGGAGGTTTAAAAAAGCATGTACCACTTACAAAAATTGCTTTTTTAGTAGGGACACTTTCTCTTTGTGGTGTTCCACCTCTGGCTTGTTTTTGGTCCAAAGATGAAATTCTGAATGATAGTTGGTTATATTCACCAAGTTTCGCTATAATAGCTTGTTGTACAGCAGGATTCACTGCATTTTATATGTTTCGGATCTATTTACTTACTTTTGAAGGACATTTAAACGTTAATTTCCAAAATTATAGTGGTCAAAAAAGTAGCTCCTTCTATTCAATATCTCTATGGGGAAAAGAAGTCCCCCAAAAAAAGAATTTTCGGTTGTTAACTTTATTAACAATGAATAATAATGAAAGGACTTCTTTTTTTTGGAATAAGACATTTTATGAAATTGATAGTAATGGAAAAAATATGATACGGCCCTTTATT